TTCGTCAATGGACCCTACCGCGGACGAATCAAAAAATTGTTTACACTTTCAAGCATAAATGAAGCTTCTGTAAAAAATTACAAGATTTGGATAAATAAAATTCATGGTATCCTTCTTATTATTAATTACTTAGAATTTGAACAAAAAAGAAATTCATTTGATAGAAAATCATTAACAACAGAAATTTTTTATTTATTAAATTTAATCAATGAATTGGTTGTAAAATACACATCAAATTTAAATTTTAAAAGACTTTTTTTAGTTACAGAACACGAACAAGTAAGAATTTATTCAGAGGATCGAATCCAAATTTTAAAATTATTATTTGATGCAATTAGAACTGTTCCCAACGATAAAATGATTAAAAAAAAATCTATTGGAATAAAAGAAATTAATAAAAAAGTTCCTCGATGGTCATACAAATTAATCAACGATTTTGAACAACAGGAGGGGGAAACCGAAGAAACTGTGGTAGAGGATCATCAGATTCGTTCAAGAAAATCCAAACGTGTAGTGATTTTTACTGATAACCAACAAAATACTGATGCTTATACTAATACCAAAGAAACTAATAATACTGATCAAACAGGCGAAGTTGCTTTGATACGTTATTCCCAACAATCGGATTTTCGTCGAGACATAATCAAAGGCTCCATGCGCGCTCAAAGACGTAAAACAGTTACTTGGAAACTCTTTGAAGCAAATGCGCATTCCCCTCTTTTTTTGGACCGAATAGACAAATCTTTTTTTTTTTTTTTTGATATTTCTGAACGGATGAAAAAAATTTTTAGAAATTGGATGTGGAAAAACACAGAATTCACAATTTCGAATTATACAGAGAAAAAGACAAAAGAAAGCGCGAAAAAAAAAGAGGAGGACAAAAAAGAAGAAGACAAAAGAAAGGAGAAAGTGCGTATACAAATAGCGGAAGCCTGGGATAGTATTTTACTTGCTCAAGTAATGAGAGGTTTTTTATTAGTAACCCAATCAATTCTTAGAAAATATATTATATTACCTTCATTGATAATAGCTAAAAATATCGTCCGTATACTATTATTTCAATTTCCGGAATGGTATGAGGACTTAAAGGATTGGAATAGAGAAATGCATGTTAAATGTACCTATAACGGCGTTCAATTATCAGAAAAAGAATTTCCAAAAAACTGGTTAACAGACGGCATTCAGATCAAGATCCTATTTCCTTTTCGTCTTAAACCTTGGCACAGATCTAAGTTACGAGCCCCTTATAACGATCCAATGAAAAAGCAAGGTCAAAAAAATGATTTTTGTTTTTTAACAATTTTTGGAATGGAAGCTGAACTACCTTTTGGTTCTCCCAGAAAAAAACTTTCATTTTTTGAACCGATTTTAAAAGAACTCAAAAAAAAAATTAAAAAATTGCAAAAGAAATGTTTTATAATTCTAGGAATTTTTAAAGAACAAACAAAATTGTTTCTAAATGTCTCAAAAAAACCAAAAAAATGGATCATTAAAAACATTCTGTTTATAAAAGAAATAATAAAAGAACTCTCAAAAATAAACCCAATTATATTATTTGGATTGAGAGAAATAGAAGTATATGAATTGAGTGAAATTAAAAAAGATTCAATAATCAGTAATCGGATGATTCAGGAATCGTCCATTCAAATTAGATCTCAGGATTGGACAAATTATTCATTAACAGAAAAAAAAATGCAAGATCTGACTGATAGAATAAACACAATCATAAATCAAATAGAAAAAATTACAAAAGACAAGAAAAAGGGATTTATAACTTCAGATAGAAATTTGAGTTCTAACAAAATAAGTTATGATGATAAAAGATTGGAATCACAAAAAAATATTTGGCAGATATTAAAAAGAAGAACTGCTCGATTAATCCGTAAATCCCATTATTTTATAATATTTTTCATTGAAAAGATATACATAGATATCTTTCTATCTATGATTAATATTCCTAGTATCAATACACAACTTTTTCTTGAATCAACAAAAAAAAAATTTAATAAAAACATTAACAGTAATGAAGCAAATCAAGAAAGAATTAATAAAACAAATCAAAGTTTAATTAAATTTATTTCGATTATAAAAGAGTCACTTTCTAATACTAATATTAGTCTTAGTCAAAAAAATTCAAAGACTTTTTTTGACTTATCTTACTTTTCACAAGCATATGTATTTTACAAATTATCACAAACCCAACTTATTAAGTTAGAGAAATTGAAATCCGTATTTCAATATAATGGAACCCCCCTTTTTCTTAAGAATGAAATAAAGGATTTTTTTGTTGTAAGACAAGAACTATTTCATTCCGAATTAAGACCTAAGAATCTTCGCAATTCTGGAATGAATCAATGGACAAATTGGTTAAGGAGTCATTATCAATGTGATGTATCTCAAATTAAATGGTCTAGAGTAGTACCACAAAAATGGCGAAATATATTGAACTGTATAGCTCAAAATAAAGATTTATATAAAGATTTGTGTGATTTATATGAAAAAGATGAATTAATTCACTACGAAAAAAAAACAAAAATTGAAACAGATTTATTATTGAATCAAAAGGATAATTTTAAAAAACAATATAGATATGATCTTTTAGCATATAAATCTATAAATTCTGAAACTAAGAAGTACTCTTCAATTTATGGATCACCATTACAAGTAAAAACTAACCAAGATATTTTTTATAATTACAACACACATAAACAAAAATCATTTAATATGGTAGAAGATGATATTCGAGATATGGATAAAAATACGGATAGAAAATTTTTTGATTGGAGAATTCTCGATTTTTGTCTTAAAACGAAGGTCGATATTGAGGCCTGGATCAATATTGATACTGACACTAACAGTAATAAATATACTAAGACTAGGGTTAATAAGTATCAAATAATTGATAAAATCAATAATAAGGGTCTTTTTTATCTCACACTTCAGCAAGATCAAAAAATCAACCTATCCAATCAAAAACCCCTTTTGGATTGGATGGGAATGAATGAAGAAATACTAAGTCGTCCCATATCAAATCTGGAACTTTGGTTCTTGCCAGAATTTGTGAGACTTTCTAATACGTATAAAATGAAAACGTGGGTTATACCAATTAAATTACTACTTTTTAATTCTAATATAAAAAAAAATGCTAGTGAAAACAAAAGCATCACTGGAAATAAAAAAAGAGATCCTTTTATATCAATATCGTCGAATGAAAAAAAATCTCTTGAATTAGAAAACCGAAATCAAGGAGAAAAAGAATCCACGGGCCAAGCAGATCTTAAATCAGCTCTTTCAAACCAAGAAAAAGATGTTGAAGAAGATTATACGGGATCGGACATGAAAAAACATAGAAATAAAAAGCAATACAAGATCAATACAAAAGCGGAGTTTGATTTCTTCCTAAAAAGGTATTTGTATTTTCAATTGAGATGGGATGATTCTTTAAATAAAAAAATAATCAATAACATCAACGTATATTGTCTCCTGCTTAGACTGATAAATCCAAGAGAAATTACTATATCCTCTATTCAAAGGGGCGAAATGAGTCTGGATATTTTGACGATTCAGAAAGATGTAACTCTTACAGAATTTATTAAAAGGGGATTTTTGATTATTGAACCAATTCGTCTAGCTATAAAAAATGATGGAAAATTTATTATGTATCAAACCCTCGGTATTTCATTAGTTCATAAAAGTAAACATCAAATAAATCAAAGATACCGAGAAAAAAAACATGTTGATAAGAATTCTGATGAAGTCATTACAAAACATCAAAAGATGACTGGAAATAGATATAAAAAAAATTATGATTTGTTTGTTCCTGAAAATATTTTATCGCCTAGACGTCGTAGAGAATTGCGAATTCTAATTTGTTTAAATTCTAAGAATAGACATAGAAAGGCATCTTTTTGTAATGGGAATGAGGTAAACAGTCAAGTTGTGGATAAAAGCAAAAAATATAAAAAAAAACTTATAAAATTAAAGCTATTTCTTTGGCCCAATTATCGATTAGAAGATTTAGCTTGTATGAATCGTTATTGGTTTAATACCAATAATGGCAGTTGTTTCAGTATGGTAAGGATACATATGTATCCGCGATTGAAAATTCATTAATAGTACATTTTTCCTATCTTTCCCATACCATATCTGGTCTATGACGACAAAGAGATGCACGCATACATTGTCTTACATTCCATTCTGATACATGATACTAATTCAATGACATATCAATTAGATCTAGAATGAACAAAATTTTCTTATTTTAGGTCTAAACTTTTATCTTTTGTGAGTGAAGAAACCAACCATACTTTTGTATCCCCTTTCAAATCCAATTTTTAAATGAAAATAGGATTGAGTAAGTTTTATTAAATTAAAAAAATTAGAAATTAATAACGAAATACAAATTTTTGTATATACCAAATAAAAATTAGGGGCATTATTATTACTGATCAATAAAGATATCTATCAATAAAAAATATCTTAAAATAAAAAGAGGGGGGGGAGAAGATTTCAGTTTATGGTAAAAAATTCATTCATCTCAGTTATTTCACAAGAAGAAAAAGACGAAAACAGAGGATCTGTTGAATTTCAAATAGTTAGTTTCACCAATAGGATACGAAGACTTACTTCACATTTACAATTACACAAAAAAGACTATTTATCTCAGAGAGGTTTACGTAAAATTCTGGGAAAACGCCAACGATTACTGTCTTATTTGTCAAAGAAAAATAGAATATGTTATAAAGAATTAATTAATCGGTTGGATATTCGGGAGTCAAAAACTCGTTAATTTTATTTTTATAAAGGCATTTTGAATTATTTGATTTATTAGATCTTGAATTTTAATGAACTTTTTTTCGTTTTCAGCAATTCATGAAAGAATGAATCGAGGAAAAACCTATGAATATACCGGCTACAAGAAAAGACCTCATGATAGTCAATATGGGCCCCCACCACCCATCAATGCATGGTGTTCTTCGACTCATCATTACTCTAGATGGTGAAGATGTTATTGACTGTGAACCAATATTGGGTTATTTACACCGAGGAATGGAAAAAATTGCGGAAAATCGAACAATTATACAATATTTGCCTTATGTAACACGGTGGGATTATTTAGCTACTATGTTCACAGAAGCAATAACTGTAAACGGACCGGAACAGTTGGGAAATATTCAAGTACCTAAAAGAGCCAGCTATATCAGAATAATTATGTTGGAGTTGAGTCGTATAGCTTCTCATCTGTTATGGCTCGGTCCTTTTATGGCGGATATTGGTGCACAAACTCCCTTTTTCTATATTTTCAGAGAAAGAGAATTAGTATATGATCTATTCGAAGCTGCCACCGGTATGAGAATGATGCATAATTATTTTCGTATCGGAGGAGTAGCGGCCGATCTACCTCATGGCTGGATAGATAAATGTTTGGATTTCTGCGATTATTTTTTAACAAGAGTTGCTGAATATCAAAAACTTATTACACGAAATCCTATTTTTTTAGAACGAGTCGAGGGAGTAGGCATTATTGGTAGAGAGGAAGTAATAAATTGGGGTTTATCGGGACCAATGCTGCGAGCTTCCGGAATACAATGGGATCTTCGTAAAGTTGATCATTATGAATGTTACGACGAATTTGATTGGGAAGTACAGTGGCAAAAAGAAGGAGATTCATTGGCTCGTTATCTAGTCCGAATTGGTGAAATGATAGAATCCATAAAAATTATTCAACAGGCCCTGGAAGGAATTCCAGGGGGACCCTATGAGAATTTAGAAATACGATACTTTGATAGAGAAAGGAATCCGGAATGGAATGATTTTGAATATCGATTTATTAGTAAAAAGCCGTCTCCTACATTTGAATTGCCGAAACAAGAACTTTATGTGAGAGTAGAAGCCCCAAAGGGAGAATTGGGAATTTTTCTCATAGGGGATCAGAGTGGTTTTCCTTGGAGATGGAAAATCCGCCCGCCGGGTTTTATCAATTTGCAAATTCTTCCGCGGTTAGTTAAAAGAATGAAATTGGCTGATATTATGACGATACTAGGTAGTATAGATATCATTATGGGAGAAGTTGATCGTTGAAATGATAATTGATACACCGGAAGTACAAGATATCGATTCTTTTTCTAGATTAGAATTTTTAAAAGAGGTTTATGGAATTCTATGGGTTCTTGTTCCTATTTTGACTCTTGTAGTGGGAATCACAATAGGCGTACTGGTAATTGTATGGTTAGAAAGAGAAATATCGGCAGGGATACAACAACGTATTGGACCTGAATACGCCGGCCCTTTGGGAGTTCTTCAAGCTCTAGCAGATGGGACAAAACTACTTTTCAAAGAAAATCTTTTTCCATCTAGGGGGGATACTCGTTTATTCAGTATCGGGCCATCCATAGCAGTCATATCAATTTTAGTAAGCTATTCAATAGTTCCTTTTGGATATCACCTTGTTTTAGCGGATCTCAATATCGGTGTTTTTTTATGGATTGCCATTTCCAGTATTGCTCCAATTGGACTTCTTATGTCGGGATACGGGTCAAATAATAAATATTCCTTTTTAGGCGGTCTACGAGCTTCTGCTCAATCGATTAGTTATGAAATACCATTAACTTTATGTGTGTTATCAATATCTCTACGTGCGATTCGTTGATACATAGACATAAACTTTTCTCTATTCCTTCCTTTCAAGGAAAGGGTTGGAATGGATTGAGTAGATATCTTAATTTTTTTTTATTCATTATTCGGGTTGATGAACTAAATCAAATAGTTATATGAGTGAAAGAAAACAGCTTATATATAAATTCGCAGTAAAAAGATTGATTCTCATTTTCTATGTATAAGAGTTAGAGAGTTAAGCGGAAATAAACATAAACAGAAGAGACCGTTTCCCCCAAGATTGGTTGATTAGTCATCCTGACTTGAAGCGGGTTCAAAAGATCAACCGTATTGAGTTTTCACTATCATTTTTATGTATTAGCATAACGGGGGATTGAGCAAAAACGAGTGGATGGTTAGAAACACGAACATATGTAAAGGATTAGTAATGGAGATTATGTAAATTCTCCAAAAGGACATTTTTACATAATATACAAACAAAGAATACTAATTGGGGCTTTAAGTTGGTAGAAATGATCAGGCAGTACTCCCCATGACACGATTCCAATCCAGAGTATACTCCTATCCACCGATTTAATAAATAACTATTCGAAACGAAATAATCCTTTACTTTATTTTGAAAGCCCTCTTTTTCTCAGAAATAGAAAGAAGAATAGGAACGAAAAAAAAAAAGATATACTTTTTTTATTATTTGTTACTTTTATTCTTTCCCATATACATATTAATAGATATATAATTTGTGTCATAATTCATTAATTAATATAGAATTTTTTTTTCGTACGTGAAACCAACGGGTTATTGATATTTTTACAAGAAGTATTTTATTGAACAGTTAAGTTATTACTGAACAAAGAAGAATTGAAATTATTATTGAAATTATTAAATTAAAGAAAGGATGAGATCAATTCAGAAGTACTTTTTTTATTTAATTTTGAATTAAAATAATTATAACAGACAGAATTCAATTGGTCTAATTTGGGACCGGCCGATAGTTATCCATCCTACAAACATATCAAGATTCAAAAAAGAATACTGACGCGGTCCCTATATTTATTTCTGGCCTTCAAGGAGCCGTATGAGGTAAAAATCTCATGTACGGTTCTGTAATAGCGGTGGTAACAGTGATGGTATCACCGACTATAATTATCTAACAGTTCAAGTACAATTGATATTGTTGAGGCGCAATCAAAATATGGTTTTTGGGGATGGAATTTGTGGCGTCAGCCTATAGGGTTTATCATTTTTATTATTTCTTCCCTAGCAGAATGTGAGAGATTACCTTTTGATTTACCAGAAGCAGAAGAAGAGTTAGTAGCAGGTTATCAAACCGAATACTCGGGTATAAAATTTGGGTTATTTTATGTTGCTTCCTATCTAAACCTATTGGTTTCTTCATTATTTGTAACAGTTCTTTACTTGGGAGGTTGGAATATATCTATTCCGGACATATATGTTTCTGAGCTTTTTGAAATAAATAAAACATGTGGAGTTTTTGGAGCAATAATTGGTATCTTTATTACATTAGCTAAAACTTATTTGTTCTTGTTCATTCCTATCACAACAAGATGGACTTTACCGAGGCTAAGAATGGACCAACTATTGAATCTTGGATGGAAATTTCTTTTACCTATTTCTCTCGGTAATCTATTATTAACAACTTCTTTCCAACTCTTTTCACTGTAAAGTAACATTCTATATTCACAACGTGTCTCAAACAAGAGAAATAAACAAACATAAAACTATTCATATATATATTAACGATATGTTCTCTATGGTAACTGGGTTCATGAATTATGGTCAACAAACAGTACGAGCTGCAAGGTACATTGGTCAAAGTTTCATGATTACTTTATCCCACGCAAATCGTTTACCCGTAACTATTCAATATCCTTATGAAAAATCAATCACCGCGGAGCGTTTCCGCGGTCGAATCCATTTTGAATTTGATAAATGTATTGCTTGTGAAGTATGCGTTCGTGTATGTCCTATAGATCTACCCATTGTTGATTGGAAATTGGAAACTGATATTCGCAAGAAACGGCTGCTTAATTACAGTATTGATTTCGGAGTCTGTATATTTTGTGGTAATTGCGTTGAGTATTGTCCAACGAATTGTTTATCAATGACTGAAGAATATGAACTTTCTACTTATGATCGTCACGAATTGAATTATAATCAAATTGCTTTGGGTCGTTTACCAATGTCAGTAATTGACGATTATACAATTCGAACAATTTTGAATTCGCCTCAAATAAATAAGTAAATCTCTTATTAACGAATAATTTATAATTACTTTACTAATAACTAATATAGAAGGAATTTAGGTTTCTTTCGTGTTGTTTGGTCAATAACTACAAATACCAACTATTGATTGGTTGGTAAGAAACGCGTCTTAATTTGGATTGAAAATCCATTAATTAATATATCCATAATTGTTTTAAAATATATCGTTTAGAATTAGAACGACTCTTTCAGATAAAGAATGAAATTAGTCCAATAATAGTACTCACATTTATTCATATCCCTTAGTATTTATTTACTTAGGATTAAATTAGGAATTGCTCAAAAATCATAAAAAAAAAATTTTCTGGTCGGGTCTCAATAAGGTCATGAAAAACATTTCTATTTATTTATCTCTTATTTTACATATAATGGATTTGCCCGGACCAATACATGATTTTCTTTTAGTCTTTCTGGGATCGGTTCTTATACTAGGAGGTATGGGGGTGGTATTATTTACCACCCCCATTTATTCTGCCTTTTCATTGGGACTGGTTCTTGTTTGTATATCCTTATTCTATATTCTATTAAACTCTTATTTTGTAGCTGCTGCACAACTCCTTATTTACGTGGGAGCTATAAATGTTTTAATCGTATTTGCTGTGATGTTCATGAATGGTTCAGAATATTACAAAGATTTGAATCTTTGGACCATTGGGGATGTGGTTACTTTGCCAGTTTGTACAAGTATTTTTGTTTTACTCATGATTATTATTACGGATACGTCATGGTACGGAATTATTTGGACTACAAGATCAAACCAGATTATAGAGCAAGATTTGATAAGTAATAGTCAACAAATTGGAATTCATTTATCAACAGATTTTTTTCTTCCATTTGAATTCGTTTCGATAATTCTTTTAGCCGCTTTGATAGGTGCAATTGCCGTGGCGCGACAGTAAAAAATTTATAGAATTAGCAATGCACATTAAACTCTGTTCGGTTTTATTACATTTATTTCCCTTTAATTAAAGATTGTTTATGTCTAAAATAGAAATTATTCAATCTATTCTATTAATAATAGAAAATCTGCCTTTGTTCCGTACTTTTTTTTATTCTAGTCAATTGAATCTGTTGAATTGTTGTTCAGTTCATATTGAAATGAATCGAAATTGATAAGGAGTTGGTCAATGATGCTCGAACATGTACTTGTTTTGAGTGCCTACTTATTTTCTATCGGTATCTATGGATTGATCACGAGCCGGAATATGGTTAGAGCCCTTATGTGTCTTGAACTTATACTGAATGCGGTTAATATGAATTTCGTAACATTTTCTGATTTTTTTGATAGTCGCCAATTAAAAGGAAATATTTTCTCAATTTTTGTTATAGCTATTGCAGCCGCTGAAGCAGCTATTGGCCCGGCTATTGTTTCATCAATTTATCGTAACAGAAAATCAACTCGTATCAATCAATCGAATTTGTTGAATAAGTAGTATTAATCATATAAATTCTAATATTCATAAATTAGAATTACCATGACCATACATTAACGTAATAATACATGTTTTCAAAAATGTAAGAAATTAAAGTATCTTGGCTCTATCGCATGAGTCAATCCAGAAGTAGATTGATTAGAAAAATTATGATAAATTATTGATTCATCTGGTGTCTAAATATATGATTCATTTACAAGTTTACTAGATCGAAACTTTCTGACATTCAAAAATTTATAGATCCAAATGTCACATTCAGTAAAGATTTATGATACGTGTATAGGGTGTACTCAATGCGTGCGCGCCTGCCCAACGGATGTATTAGAAATGATACCTTGGGACGGGTGTAAAGCTAAGCAAATTGCTTCTGCTCCAAGAACAGAGGACTGTGTCGGTTGTAAGAGATGTGAATCCGCCTGTCCGACAGATTTCTTGAGTGTTCGAGTTTATTTATGGCATGAAACAACTCGAAGTATGGGTCTGGCTTATTAATACGTTCCAGAAAACCCTACTTGAATACATTTGATTTTTTTACCTTTACCGACAAAAACCCGCGCTCAAATTATTTTGAGCACGGGTTTTTCTGGTCCAAGTTTATCTTGTTTTTACCATGAATAATTTTCCTTGGTTAACGCTAGTTGTAGTTTTGCCAATATTCGCGGGTTCCTTAATTTTCTTTCTCCCTCATAGAGGAAATAAGAAAATTAGGTGGTATACTATAGGTATATGCATAATAGAACTCCTTCTAACAACCTATGCATTCGGTTATCGTTTCCAATTGGATGATCCATTAATGCAACTGACAGAGGATTATAAATGGATCGATTTTTTTGATTTTTACTGGAGATTGGGAATAGATGGAATTTCTATAGGACCCATTTTACTGACAGGATTTATCACAACTTTAGCTACTTTAGCGGCTCGGCCGATTACTCGAGATTCCCGACTATTCCATTTTCTGATGTTAGCAATGTATAGCGGTCAAATAGGACCATTTTCTTCTCGAGACCTTTTACTTTTTTTCATCATGTGGGAGTTAGAATTAATTCCAGTTTATCTACTTCTATCCATGTGGGGGGGAAAGAAACGTTTGTATTCAGCTACAAAATTTATTTTGTACACTGCAGGAAGTTCCGTTTTTTTATTAATGGGAGTTTTGGGTATTGGTTTATATGGTTCCAATGAACCAACATTAAATTTTGAAACATCAGCTAATCAATCGTATCCTGTAGCACTGGAAATAATATTCTATATTGGATTTCTTATTGCTTTTGCTGTCAAATCACCGATCATACCCTTACATACATGGTTACCAGACACCCATGGAGAGGCACATTACAGTACTTGTATGCTTTTAGCCGGAATCTTATTAAAAATGGGAGCGTATGGATTGGTTCGGATCAATATGGAATTATTACCCCACGCCCATTCTATATTCTCTCCCTGGTTGATTATAGTAGGCACAATTCAAATAATCTATGCAGCTTCAACATCTCCCGGTCAGCGTAATTTAAAAAAAAGAATAGCCTACTCTTCTGTATCTCATATGGGTTTCATAATTATAGGAATTGGTTCTATAAGCGATACAGGACTCAACGGAGCCATTTTACAAATAATCTCTCACGGATTTATTGGCGCTGCGCTTTTTTTCTTGGCCGGAACGAGTTATGATAGAATACGTCTTGTTTATCTCGACGAAATGGGCGGAATGGCTATCGCAATTCCAAAAATATTCACGACTTTCAGTATCTTATCAATGGCTTCTCTTGCATTACCGGGCATGAGCGGTTTTGTTGCCGAATTGTTAGTTTTTTTTGGAATACTTACTAGTCAAAAATATCTTTTAATGACAAAAATATTAATTACTTTTGTAATGGCAATTGGAATGATATTAACTCCTATTTATTCATTATCTATGTTACGCCAGATGTTCTATGGATACAAGCTTTTTAATGCCCCAAACTCTTATTTTTTTGATTCTGGACCGCGAGAATTATTTGTTTCGATCTCTATCCTTTTACCTGTAATAGGTATTGGTGTTTATCCCGATTTCGTTTTATCATTATCAGTTGACAAGGTCGAAGCTATTATATCCAATTATTTTTTTCGATAGTTTTTGTGAGTAAACCAAAAAATGAAACTGAAATCCCATGATTTTAAAAATGGTTGATTGTACAATAAAAAAATGAGTCTTTTATATTCTTTTAAGTAAAATAAAAAAATTGGAATTCTATTATAACTAGATATCTTTTGAATTTGTGAGAACCATTTGAATCAAGTAATGGAAATGATTCAAATGGTTCTTGATTGTTTACATGAAGTTTTCGTATATATACCTGTATGCCGTCCTATGTTTATATTCGTCAAGTCTTTTATTCAATTAGATGTTAATGTAAATGAACCATAACTATGCAACCCTATTCCTAATAGATTAACCCCAAAATAGCATATCCAAATTATAAGAAAGCCCATTGAGGCCACAATTGCAGAATTTACACTTTCAAAATTTTTATTTGTTCTAATATGTAAATAAATAGCGAATATGGTCCAAGTAATAAATGCCCAAGTCTCCTTTGGATCCCAATTCCAATATGATCCCCATGCTTCATTAGCCCATACTGCTCCCGAAAGAATACCTACGGTTAAAAGGATAAACCCTAGACTAATAATACGATAACTCCAACGATCCAATTGTTGAATCAATTGATACCTGTAATAATTTTGAGACGAAATAAAAGAAGTGTTTCGTAAGACATTGTTTCTTTCGTTCACGTATTGAATCTCACTAAAGTAAACTGACTCATTTTCTAAATTATTGCTTTTACTAAAAATCCTTATGAATTTTCGAAATGTAATGACTAGAAGAGCTAGTGATAATAATGATCCACACAAAAGAGCTGCATAGCTCAATACCATCATACTTACGTGCATCATTAACCAATGGGATTGTAGAGCGGGTACTAATATCGCGGATTGATGCATTTCAGTTAAAAGACCCGAAGTAGCAAAACCTTGAGTAAAAATAGCACTTGGCGCGGTTATTGCACTTAAATGGTTTTTATGTTTTTTAAAATACGGAATAATATGAATAAAGGAAAAACTCCACGAAAGAAAAATAAAAGATTCATATAAATCACTTAATGGTAAATGCCTCAAATACATCCAACGAGTAACTAATAATCCTGTTATGCAGAAAAAAGTAGCTATCATCCCCTTTTCTGACGAATCATCTAGTCCTACGATTTCATCGACTAATAAAATTATCAAATGAATTGTAATTACAATTGAAACGATCGAAAAGGATATATGAGTTAATATATGCTCTAAAGTTGAAAATATCATAAAAATTATTAAATTAATAAGGGCGTCCCTCAATTATAGGAATTGAAATCGGGAATTGAATTCATTATAGGACTTACTCTATGCCATGCCGCCACTCGGACTCGAACCGAGATGCTCTAGCACTGCTTCCTAAGAGCAGCGTGTCTACCGATTTCACCATAGCGGCTTATTCGAAATCATAATAACCTATTTTTATTCAATCGTCGAGCTTGAAGGAGTTAATTCAATCCAATATTTTTTTTTTAGGAAACCATTCAAATTGATGAATAAAAACTTGTTTAAAAATTAGGGATTAAAACGTTTTCGTTAACGTTAATAATATTGATTTTTCTTATTATTATCTTTTTATTTAGTTATTTAGTATTTTAGGATGTCAATTTTATTTAACTGAACTAACAATGTATTTTTTCGTAGGCTATTACTTTATGCTCTCCTAAAACTAAAATGTAACAGTTGTAACTAGATAATTTTGACTTCAATCCCTGGATATAAGTAAAAAAAATGTTCTGCCTCGTTTGCATTTTTTAATGATTAATTTCTTTTATCATTTATTTTATTAATCTAAAATAAAAAATGCATTTTATCGATTAATAAAAAAATAGAATTTTTATATAACACAATTTCAGCGATACACTCAAAAGATTTATGTAAATATTTGCATAGTTAGGTTGCGTTAGGATTTTTTGTTGTGTAGAGAATTTGCGTTAAGATTTAGCAAACCCATTAAGTTAGGTATTTGGGATGGTCGTATTAATCATATAAAAAAATTTCGTATAGAAATTGTACCGTACTTCAAAATATTTTCTAAATTTTTTAATTAATATATATATATTATATCTTGATCGATCTTCCAATCGAAACATAGGATTTAAAATAGATCACTCAAAATTGGCGCATTCGTCATATAACTACCTAAAAATGTAAACGGGGCTTTTATTAATTTAATTGGGTTTAAGGAATTTATATAGTGATAATAATTTCTAAAACCCAAAATAATGGTTTAAAAGATTATAAAAAACATTTTAAACTTAATCAATTAGTTTCAACGACCTCTTCTTTATAATATAAAATCAAAAATATAACTAAAAAAAAATTCTTTTTATTATTGAGTAAGGGCGATGGGGAAAGTGATAATCCCCATCCGGAAAATGATAAAACATACTAAAATGAAAGGCGAAACCTTGCGCTTGCGTTTACCCTTTTTTCAAACAAAAAAGTACCATTCATTTTTAGAATTCAGTAGACAACAGAATTCTTATCTATATCAGAAACGAAAGAGAAATTTGGCTTCAAATTAAAGTAAAACAAATTCCATTTTATATTCGTTTAAATTAAAACATTATGAGACTAATTCTTTTTTTTTTTTTTTATGTATATTGTTTATATTGTAATTTATCTTATATATTAATATTTATTCTTTTACTAAATATTTATTCTTTTACTATACTATTATGATGTTAATATTAATTAGAATTGATAAATATTATTTATCATTTTTATAACTTATAAATCTTATAAATAAACTATAAACAAAATTATATCACTTTATTAGTTATTAGAACGATTCAGATTATTTGTTTGTTACACAAAAAAAACTTTTAGAACTCCCGGTAGAAAGAGATTTCGCTAACGAAAAAGCTTTCAATGCTGCCCTATATCCCTTCCTTTTCCAAATATTTTTACGAATACGCTTTTTTGAAATAGAGGTGCGCTTTTTTGGAACTGCCATTAAAAAGTTATAATAGGTTTTTCGGTTGGATGTGAAAGACATCTATTGTTCAAAATCAATTGTTCTTTACTATTCTCTATCTATTTTTTATCTAAATTAGACTCCAAAAAAAAAGGGGGGGGGTAAAAATCATATAAAATATTAATAAGAACGATAAGGTACACTATGACAAATAGATTGAAGTTGATAAAATAAAAAAAAAAATAATACAAAAAAAAAGAAAGATTGTCCGTTTCGTTTTCTTTCTATTTTCGTCGTGTTACATTTATACATGTAATAAAAAAATCTAAAAGTTTAATAACCCAACCCTTCTCCCGCTTAATTAAAAAATAAAAAAACTTTAATAATTTTTTCTATTATATTAATTAATTTAATATTAATTTAATTGTTCAAGCTCGAAGAAAGAGTCCACAAAATTTTAATTATCAAATGAGACTAGTAGTTAATCTGTTAAAGGATACAAAATACAGAATTTAAAGGCATTTTATTTGCCCCTTTTTTTTTTCCGTAAAATTAAAGTGTTGGATATCATAGCATTTCCTACAAATAGCTTTTATTGTAATGGAAGACAAACAATTAGTTACAAAACAAATTGGTTAATGATTCTAAATAACCGAATTACAATAAATAGTTTTAGTTATGGGCTTTATGATTCATATCAAATACTGTTTTTGGTATAATTATTTATCCTTGTTCTATAGATATAAAAAAATTATTGTAATACGTAATAATTAAAATGAAAATTAGAATTTTCATTTTTTATCTTCATAAAATTTTATTTAAAAATTTGAATTTAATATTAACAATTCAGTATTAATAAAATTAAATACGGATTTCTTTTTCACTAGTGACTTATTTATATCATTTGACCAATTATAACCTCTTGATTTTAAATATTTGAAGTAGTTTGGAAAGATTCAGAATAATTAAGGCTAGAAAATTCTATTTAAGTTTTATTTTATATATCTTAATTTTTTTTTATTAACCGACCCCTTTCAAAAGAAAAGAAATAAGAACCGGTGACTCAGAAACAATTAATTAAGATAAATTTTTTTTTTTTATTTTTTTATGGAATATACATATCAATATTCATGGATTATACCTTTCATTCCACTTCCAGTTCCTATCTTAATTGGAACAGGACTTCTACTTTTTCCAACGGCAACAAAAAATCTTCGCCGTATGTGGGCTTTTCCTAGTGTTTTATTATTAAGTATAGTTATGGTTTTTTCAGCCCTTTTTTCTATTCTAAATAAAAATTCTGTCTATCAATATGTATGGTCTTGGACCATCAATAATGATTTTTCTTTAGAATTTGGCTGCTTGGTTGATCCACTTACTTCTATTATGTCGATATTAATCACTACTGTTGGAATTATGGTTCTTATTTATAGTGACAATTATATGTCTCATGATCAGGGATATTTGAGATTTTTTGCTTATATGAGTTTTTCCAATACTTCAATGTTGGGATTAGTTACTAGTTCTAATTTGATACAAATTTATATTTTTTGGGAATTAGTTGGAGTGTGTTCTTATCTATTAATAGGTTTTTGGTTCACACGACCCAGTGCCGCGAATGCTTGTCAAAAAGCGTTTGTAACTAATCGTGTCGGGGATTTTGGTTTATTATTAGGAATTTTGGGTTTTTATTGGATAACAGGTAGTTTCGAATTTCGGGATTTGTTTGAAATATTCAATAACTTGGTTTATAATAATGAAGTTAATTTTTTATTTGTTACTTTATGCGCCTCCCTATTATTTGCCGGCGCTGTTGCTAAATCCGCCCAATTTCCCCTTCATGTATGGTTACCTGATGCCATGGAAGGGCCTACCCCCATTTCGGCTCTTATACATGCCGCTACTATGGTAGCAGCAGGAATTTTTCTTGTAGCTCGGCTTCTTCCTCTTTTCATAGTTATACCTTACATTCTAAATCTAATAGCTTTGATAGGTATAATAACATTATTTTTAGGAGCCACTTTAGCTCTTGCTCAAAAAGATATTAAGAAAAGCTTAGCTTATTCTACAATGTCTCAATTGGGTTATATGATGTTAGCTCTAGGTATGGGGTCTTATCGAGCTGCTTTATTTCATT